TTTCCTATTGCCCACTCCGCTCTCTCTTTGACCACTACTTACTGATTAGTTTGGAATATTCTTGCTTCTTGCCAGTTAGCTCTCCAGGGAGCTAAGGCAGTTACTGATTCAATTCTTTCGTAAGGGCAGGCTCATGGCGATAGGTTCTTTCAGTAGAGTATCTATAATCTAGGTATCAGTAGACGGAATGAGTCTGGTAAAGCTCTTTTGGATTGGTCTGGGGAAGCTTTTTACTAGATAGGTATAAGATCTCAAATAATTAGCTTTGGGTCACGGCTAAACGTTGTAGGCCTAAGCGCAGTTGTTGCTCTTGGAGTCTGATCAGTAGGGGAGAAATTCACACCGGGAAATCTCTTTCTTAATCTTAATAAAGAAGCAACATCCTAATCATACCCAGCCCCTGGCCTTAAAGAATCAATACCCGGAGAATGGTAAATGGCAAGAAAGAAAGGGTGTAAGCGGCGACGATCCGACTTTCATGTACGAGTCTCAATGGGCTATCAAGATTGAATTCCAGAAAGGTATTGCTTACAGAGCCAAAGAAGAATGAATTTCATTTTTGCCCTGAGACAACTCAATCAAACTAGTGGTATGCGACGTGACTTGGATTCGACTTCTTAACTCATCAACTAGAATGAGAAGTTGCAGTTCAAATGAATGCGGGGCTTTACCCAGTTTCACCGAGGGTTTAAGCGGTGATTAGGGACTTTCGGAACTCTAAGCCTTTTTACTATAAGGGAAATCCAGCCTTTGAAACTAACGAGAATCGAACTGTCATTGAAATCAGATCCAGCTCGAATGGAATCTTTGGACCGGCTAAGCGAAGTTTAAGGAATAACTGAAGCTATCGGCGGAAAAGGATATCTTGATGAAAGGGAAATGGCTATTCTGGATTCGACGTCTTGCTTCGACGTTTTGGAGGAAGGGCTGTTAGGGCAAGGGCTTCAGTTAAATTAGCTTTCCCGTTCGGCTAAGCCGGAAAGAGTTATCTCACTGGCTGAACGAAAAAAGGGTATCAAAAGGAGTGGTATAAAAAAGTATACCCCCCTAAATGATACCCTTTTGAGTATAAGGAGCAAAAGCCGGATCTTCGAACTTAAGAGCAGAGAAAACCTACTTCCTTCAGTACGGGAAAGAGTTGCTCTTTCTGCTTTAGGTGCAGCCAGTGACGGGCAATAAGATTAGGAATGGGCCTAAGCGCAGGAAGGGAGCAGGGAGAAGCAGCGGGGAGAAAGAAATCTGAGGTAGAGGGGTAAGTTACCGACCGTCTCGATCCTCAAAGGAAATAGGCGCTACCATAGTCACAAAAGAGATTCCATATGCACCACCTATCCATCATCATCCCAGTTTTGTTACTCAAGATCACGATTGTCGGGGCACCCTTCTTTAAGACCCAGGAGCGGACCAAAAGCAACCTATCTTGCTGCTCCGAGTGCCTACCCCATAACTGATTTCTTTTTATTATGCTGATATTTTTTGGGAGAGACAAACCGCATTTTTGGAAGGATTTTCCCGGATTCCTACACGACTTGTTGAGGCAAATCTTTTTTTTATTGTGCCATTAGGTTTTAGGCTTTAGTATGTAATTTTTCGCAGAACTCGAAAAGGAGTGTAGCACTTTTATTAATTATTAATAGTCGAATTGATCGCCTTTGAGAAGTGGGAAGAGTCTAGGTTGTGAACTCGCGAATCATCTTGCTTTATTTAATTTCCGAGTTCGGGACAAGGAGGGTCATTAGCCATAGGCGCCTTACCACGATCGTAGCCCTCCAGCGCGACGCATCTGTCCCGAGACAGTAGCTCTCCTAAACCTTTAATTGGCTTTCAAAGCAGTTAACAGAATTCCTCTCCGAAGCTGCGAACGGACCTCCGCTTGTCAGCTCTGCTGTAATCCTTCTACCCATCGCTTTCAGCTCACCTTGAAGACCCCTAGCCTCTCTACGGACTTAATCTACCCATCTTATCGGCTCACAACCTAGACGGTTGTCTTCTGTACGGGAGGAAGGCTGTCGCAGGGGAGGAACCATTTTGAAGGGGAGTTCCACTATCTGAGTTAGGCCGATATCATTAGATAGGTAGGCTGATCTCCGCTTCTATCCTCCCGGGATCAGAAGCAGGCGATGGCGCAAGTGGAGTGAAAAGCTTTGAGTGGAAGGAAGGTCCTTGTTCAGCTCCGCCTATTCATCTCTTCTTTCAAATAGTGAAAGCAAATTACCCTTTTCTAGTTCTCACTCTGTTGTGGGGACCCACCAAGACTGTCTTTCCTAGTCTATAGGTCCAATCTCATCTGCTAGCGCTTCTTCTGGTCGGGACACATTCATAGATTTCTCATAATTGTTCCTGGGCTTGCAAGTGACTTACTGCTTTTGGCCGTTCTTGCTGTCTTAAGTCGTCCTCTTTCTTTATAATTAATTTCTTTCGTGCCTGCCCGGAGGCTAAGGGGAGAACTGCATGTCCTACTAGTCGGATAGAAGCCTATCCACCTACCAGCCTACCTTGTTCATATCGAGCCGGACAGGAGAGACACTCTTTAAAGTTAATAGAAGCAATTCCTTTTATATTATAGAAAATAGGCGCGTGATTCAAATAGGGGAGTTCCGAACCAGCAGCAAGCCCTTTCTCGCCCTTTCTAATGTCCTAGGCGAAGGCAATGCAGGCCCCGAGAGATCCCATTTTTTTTATCGCTCCACATAGCTCACGACCCGGCACGAAGAAAGATCTTAGATGGGCGGATGCGAATTTGGATCTATCAACGGAGCAATGGAATTCAAGTCGTAGCCGTGTCTGACCCCCGTGATCCTTCTTTCCTTCTTTTGAAGCTTGTTGCCCTTTAGTGATAGTGATAAAGAGCACACCTCTACCTCTAATCTATCCCGCTCACGGTTTTCTTCCTGCTCACCAGGAATGGTAGAGAGAGCTCCTTTCTTATTCCATTTCCGGTGATCACGAACTTGGAAAACGTCCTGCAATCAAACTAAAGAAGAATCCACTCATCTCGACGTTCTTAGGCGGGGACAGGATTCGAACCGGCTTGTGACACCACCCCAGTAAGAGATCAACGAAAAGCATCTTCCGACTAAAAGAAAGTAGTTGAAAACCGAGACCAAAGGAGTGTACTTTACTTAATTAAGGAAGTGTACTTAACGAGGGGCTGTTGAGTAAGGGGGAGGTCGGTATTAGAAGTCTTTTTTCTTTCACGGGCACAAATGAGTACAGATATAAGAAACAGATAGAACAGGAAGAGTCGGTGGTGCTGCTAACTGAAGTACGTGTGCATCCCCCTCCGTTCAACCAACGACGTAAATATCCTAATCCGGCATGTCCGGTCTATCTCTCTCATCGAGCTTACGCTTTCGAAGGAGAAATACAATAGGTTTCATGCGGAACGAGAACATTTTTCTTTGGTTACACTCCTTGAAATCCAATCTCCGGTAAAAGGCATAGACCAGATCATCTTTTGATTCTTTCATCTTTGCTTTGAGTTCTCATCCAGCTGTAAATCCTCTACTTGTTGGCCTTGGGAGAAAGAGACCACTTCGGGAACTCTTCACTCTTCGAGGAGGATAGCCACTCTCTTTACTTTAGAATCATCTTTTTACACGGCTCAGTGCAAAGCAAAGCTCTTTCGTCGAGATTGGCATTAGTGAGCACTTATCTCAGTATAAGATCGAAAAGAATGGAATGCATTGGTCTTGCCTGGGGTGAACTGGTTGAAATGAAAGATAGCATCTTACCGAGCTCCTACCCCTAAGGGTAAGGGTGATCAATTATCCCAGAACCTGATTCCTATGTGTAAGGAGGAGCGGCTGGGACTCTATATAGCAATATCATAAGCAGTTCTTTCTTTTCCCGAAGCTGGCTAGTCTTCTATTCTTTGCGCTCTCCCCCTTCAAAGTTTCTCATTCTTTCTTCCCTTTTCGCCCGCTTCGCTGGAATCTTGTTCTCTCCATAAGGAGGTTCTATAGTCACCCGATCTCTACACGATGCTGCGGAGCACCTCTTGTAGTCTTTGGCTGACCTGATTGGTGCTTTCGTAGCGGGGAATGCACTTCGACTCCCCCTATCCCAGACAGAATGAAGCTTTCACACCCTGGCCCACGGGGAACTCATTTGTAAGAGAAACTGCACCTTTCCCATGGTAGCTCGGGTCTAGTCAATTGCCTTACCTCTCGCCCTGTGATTGATTTTGGTGATTCTTGGGCTAAGGCTTTAGCTTTACTATTTACGCGTTATGAAGTTTCTTTTCTTTCGGTGAGTAGGCTCCTTGCTTCGTCAGTCAATCTTGTTTTCGAGGAGCGGGGGAAGCAGTTACTAGCAGTTCGGGAGGAGGCGGGTTTGGGGGAATAAGACTTTTTCCTTCTGAGATCGGGGATGGACAAATCGGATACGAACATTTGAATGTTGACTTGAGACTTCCGGTCCTTGATTTTGAAGATGAGAAGTTGTCTCGATCGAAAGAGACCTTTGACGCGAGAACGAGTCCATTGTCGCCTATAAGATAAGGGCAGCGGCCAAAGAATTCGTTACAGGGGATTCGCTCAAAGCAAAGAAGCTACGGATGACCCTTCACAGAAGAAGAAGAGCTAAAGCTAACACGGGCGGGAGACCCAGACTTTCATACTTCAATACCCTATGTCCCCACCAGTACTGAACACAAAGAAAATATTGATTTGAAGTTGAATGAATTTCTCGATATCTCATTCCAATCTCAGGGATTCGATTTGCGCCTAACTCGCACTGCTTTCAAGAACTAGCTTTCACACTCCTTCTCTATAGTTGATCCATAGCTTGAACAAGACAGCTGCACCAGGATAGTAAGTAAAGCGCATCCACAACTGCCGCAGAAAGAAGAGGAGCATCTATACTATCTTCCGCAACTTCCGAAAGAGCCACATCAAGAACAAAAGCGGGTACCGCATGTGCCGTAAGACAGGCAGGAATGGGATATATATTTGAAAGAACAATAGCAAGGAGAGGACCAATTCTTCCAGATGAAAGATGACTACCAATGAACCAGGCAGGGACTAATCAAAATAAGGATTCTATTCCATTAGCCGAGGAAAGAAGTAGCAAAAGTAGGATAGGAAGCTCTATTTGATCTAAGGGATGGCTAAAAGGCCAAATCCAGCTAAGCTAAGAACAAAAAGAAGAGATCAAGGAGAGGGATATAGCTCTTTTTACGGGAGCTAGACGAGCACTCGCAAGAGAGCGACCGGCAGATCTAAAACTGCTCTAGTAAAGTAGAACGAAAGTAGTCTCTTATAGGCACACGAGAGAAAGCAATTCAGTTTGTGAGGAACCGGCCACTTCTTTATATACGTCACCATTTGACGATCTGTCTGTTCAGGCAGGTGCCACGGAATTGAGTACGGAATCAGAGATGGGGGACAGCAACGTCAAAGACTGAGGGAAATGAGTTCCGAGACTCATCTAAGTTCCCATCGGCCGTTTGCGGGATGGGGAAAATCAGAATAGAAGCTAAAAGCAACTGTCTCAATAGGCGCAAGGAGCGTTTACACTCGACAAGAGGTCTCAGAGCGACCCCTATGGTATGGTATGGCTAAGCTCCGTTCATAGCCGCACTGACGATCTGTCTTTAGTAGGTCGTCTATTCTTTCTTACCTCGGGATAGGAGTTCCTAGCCCCATTTAGTAGAGATCACCGGATCTTCTTTCTTCTAAAAGAAGTTCTGAATCTTCCTGTTCCGGCCGGGGTCAGTTGAAGGCAAGAAAGGGCGAAGGACCAGAGGGATTAGGCTTCGTTCCTGCGTATTCCTTCCTTGCTCTTGGGTTCCTCCCCGCTCCACTTTTCTCTCCCCGTGCCCAATCCTGCCCAGCTAACCAGCGCACCTTCACCAACCCATGTGTCCCGTTTCGGGGAGTCAGTCCTTCGATGAGCCGGATAGAGGGATAGAGATCACGCGCTCCATCTATCTCCTGCCGAACCACTTCGCTAGTCAAAATGGGTCGCATTCAGATAGCTTTTGGCTACTCCCTCCACTTATGGCCCAGTTGTAACCTTTAACCCCCTCTCTCTTTTGACTTTCTAACAGAAAAAGCCTTTTTCCCAAACTCTTCCATCCACCACGCGCCTTGCCTTGTACGATGCGCTCTGGCATCCCCTTTGTCCAACAAGTAAGGTCCTCTTGGGACCCTTCTTGCAACGACCTCTGTGCCGCAAGGGGCCATAATAAGTCTTCTCTCAATCTTGAATATCAAGCAAAAAAAGAAATGCGAATTCTTAGCTGATCCTCGATTGACTGATCCAAGACGGAATGAAATCGATTGACTTGAAACAGTCTATCTACCGTCTATTGACTTCGTCCTGCGGGCATCTTCAAACGCGATCGATTCTTTTGGGCTTTTCTCACTCTTAATAGGTATTCTCGAGGCGAGGTCAATGAGATGCTCTAGTCAAGCTCCTCTGCTCACAGCACGACTCTTTGTTTCAATCCGTCTTGAATGGTCCTCTTTCCGCGGCATCATCCTAATATTATGCTTGGCACGGTCCTCTTGATTCAATCTCAAAGGTCTTCGCGCGGCCTCTCTTTTTGTGAGAACATCGAGACGTGAGGAGTGAATAAGCCAATGAGAAAGCTGAGAAGCCGAACCCGGGCAGGGTGTGCAAAGGATAGAATCCAGCCGGGGTCTGGAAGATTGCCCTCACCACTTCAGTTCTCATAGAAGGAGAAGCTGTGAGCTAATAAGAAGAAGGCTCGCAAATCTTTATCCCCTAGCCCTGCTCCCCCGATGCCTTCTCCCGAGAATGAGATTGGAGAGGGAAGGCCCCGCCTCGCTCCCCGAATAGACGGATCTAATGACGGAACTAAATGCCCTGTTGATAGATAACCCCTTGCGGCTACCTGTTGATTGAGATTAAAATAAAGGGATGGTAAATTTCCAATTAGATCGAGATTCTTCTTTCTTGTTATGGATAGAGGTTAGCTTTGCCAGCTGTAACCGATGCTACAAAGGTTGAAAACGGAGATTCCTTGATGCCGTTCGCTTGACGTGAGGTCATTCCTTTCAACTAGCCTATACCCATCATATGAGGAGCTTTGGATCAAACCTAGCCTTTCGCAAGGAAGCCTGTCTGTACACACCTTATGACTCGAGTGTACCAAAAGAGATCGGATCCAGATTCAATACTTCCGGGATTTAGGGGTTGTTCTTCGCTGAGAGCTTCTTCACTCAATTACCAAGATTCAATCGACTTTCTTTTTCCGTTAATAAAAGAGAGGAGGTATAGCACCAGCCCTCAAGCACTACACCAATAATTGACAAGCTGGATAAGCCGGGTAAACTTCTCCCTCTGCTGCTACTGGATATCGACCTAAGAGATACTAGACCAGGTATGAAAGGAAGGGCTTAGTCTCCGTAGATGGAATGAGAATACACAGGAGGTTAACTCAGTCCTATTATTAAAAGAAGTAGCGCCTTCGCTTACTCATTCCTCCGTATGGCTTGGGGGTCGGCTTGCCGGACTGACCGACTAGTAGTGAGAATACCTCCCCATCCTCCGCCTGCTGCTTAGGGGTTGCTGGTGACGGTGCCATCCTCAGAATCCTTCCTATTCGGCTTCTGGCTTCAGCCTCAGATTTGTGCTGCCTTTCGGCCTTCGCTTGCTTCAATGTTGCCATGAATACGCTTGTTGGTTGACTGATCCTTTGTTTGATATGATCCTACTATAGAAGACGTTTACTTTTGACCTTCCTGCATCCTTTCCTTCTCCCTTTGGAGATGTTTAAACTATTGATTGCCGTGTTCTACTTGGCTTACAGAGATGTTTTAAAGTGTTTTCTTCTTATAAGCAAATAACGGCTCACGCTTTTTCACTGGATGTGCTTTTGAACGGGTCAAAGAACTATGAAATTGTTTTCTTCTTTCTTCAATTCAAACTTCAAACCTCGTAAGCCTTTATTTACTATTCCACCCGGTAAAAGCCAACTTTACGATTTACTGCTTCCAGTCTTTGCAATCCGTAAGTCCTTACTTGAAGCCCTAGGTAAGGTTTAAGTCTTCCAAGTAAAGTAATGCAGAATGGAATGGTTGATGGACTTGCTTTCTCGCCTTTCCGCAGGAACCTCTGTCTCACTTATTGACCTCTAATATAATCTGAGGGTAGCCCAGTCAGCTTACTCGCACCTATAGTGGCAGCGCCTTATTCCACTACGTATCTGTCTGTCTGTTTAAAGAAAGAAATTGGTTAGTTAGATCACGCAAGAACTGGCGTACCAAGGGAGATCTTTCGATCACTTAGACCCAAGGCACGTCTTCATCAAGCTCTCGAACAAAGAAAATATGCACCAAAAGAGAAGTTTTTTATTGAGGGAGTTTAGGGTTTTCTGCTGGAGCCATGATTTCCGTCTCTGCAATGGTGATCCAATGCATGCGCGGGTATCGCGACCCCATCTGCCTATTGTCTTCTTTTTTGAGTTTCGCCTGACGTCTCGACTTTCGGAATTGGCCTGACTGGTCCTACGAAGCTTGTCTCACGCCCCAACGTAGCTAGGGTTTGTGTAGAAGTCGGTCTTCTCAAGGAAAACCTCCAAAATCGTGTTTGGATTGGATCTACTGTGTATGGATCACCAGCAAGAAATCGTTTCTTTTTGAATACCTAAGTTCTGCACGCATTGCAGACGACAAGGTCATGCCCGTTACGAATGCAAAGTGGCAAATAAGGAACCTGGTGTCAACCCGTCACCGAGAATGGCCTATGTTCCAAGAACCAATGCTACCATCAGAACCTACCACTGAAACGATGCCTGCTGCTGATAATGCGGCTCTTGTTCAAAATGCACCTGCTGGTGTGGCTGAAGCTGCAAATAATGCTCCGGTTTTTTCTTTTTATTTTCATGCTAATAACCAAAGCTTTTAAGTAAGTGAGGGCTGCTATCATACTAGCGAGGAGGACACGGGCTCACTCTCTGTTCAACAGATAAGGGAATCCTATTAGGGAAAACTTGCCTTATCTCACTGCTTTCACTGGCTAACCCTACATAGCTTTACCAGTAGAGAGAAGGAGCACCCTTACTTTGCTGTGATGAAACAACTTTCTTTACACTTGATGGCTTGGAATACGATTATACGTCTAGATGGGGGCATTTCAGGTCTTTTCTTTCACTCGAGACGATGATAATTTGCGTAATGCGTAAGAAAGATTCTATGATGAGCCCGAACCTTTCCTCGGACACCTTAAACTTAAAGTCAAGTCAGTTCCTCAACCCCGTCTGTGGCTGTTGGTTAATTGGTAGAGGAGCACGATCAAATAGATATCAAAAACTAATGCATTTTGATGGCTAATCTATCATTGAGGGGAGACTTTGAGTTCAGTTAGATCTTACTTAAAAGATCATTAGATCGGAGGTTGGAGTGTCACTTTCCCCGGAACTTTCTGTTAGGATGTTAGCTTCTCTTCCCCCTCATTCCTGCCTTCACTCGATTCCAACATCAACTGGTTCTTAAAGAAGGTGGTCTGACCTTACTCCAATTCCCCTAGGGTTAGGGGGTAGCTGCAACAACATAAGATGGATAAGCAGGGGTCTTAATGTCTTTCGAATGAATCCTCCTCCCTTTGGAACTCTATAGAACCTTCTGTCCCTTCGGGTAGCTACTCGGATAAGCAGCTTAGCTCATTAGCTCATATCAGATTTAGCTAGACGGGTTGGTTTGGAACATCAAGCAAGATCTACCAGCAAAAGGTAAGTATCCGAAGACGTGATCCAAGGTTCCATTCTCCGGGGGTGTAAGCCTTCTTTCTCAATATCCTCATCTGCCCTATCTCCTTTTCACTCTATTGAAGTGGAGCTAATTGAAGACTCACATGGATGAGGCTATACCTATATTCTATCTTAAATAAAATGGGAGACGGAACCAGTTACAAGTAAATACTTGTTTACTCCCTAAAGGGAGAATTCCAGTAGTACCGATCAACCTTTCTGTGAAATCCTTTCCGCCGGTACATCATAAATAAGAAAAGAAGAGAAGCTTCAGTTTCTTGCTTATCTATGGAATATCGCATTGTTACTGGCCTTTCTTTCAAATCCTTTCCCCTGGTCTTGCCTCTCGTAAGGGTGTTGATATCCTCGATTCGACGAATCTTGTCTTTCGCGTGTTGAAATTTTCCTGGTGTGAAAAGTGAGCCTGAACTGACTTGGAAGTCCGATGAGTTTGCGCGACGGTTAAGGTTTACCTTGCCTCGAGAGCTGGGGCACGTGGTTGGTGCCCCGTCCTGGTTCGATTGTTCAGCAGAGCGATCAAAAGCGCGCGCGTTGAGCTTCAGTGGAAAAGGTTGTATTAAAGTATAGAAAAAAGATGTTGATTCTCATACCCTATGTCTAAAGCTGGCAAGAAAGAAGAAAACTCTTTATCTGGCGGTCTCGTATACGTATAGTTGATCACCGCTGCCAGAACCCCAAAATATCATAAGAGAAGTGCGAAAGATCTCCCCTTCTTCTTCTATCGGACTTCATAGCTCTAGCTGTAGTGATGCTCGCCTTATCTTCACTTCATACCATAAGGTCTATCCCTATCTCTGAGGCGGGTGGAGCTATTCTATTGCTATTTGGCATCTGCTTTTCTAATCTAAATCGCAGCGCTGTCGACGTCTATGATATGATCCAAAACCTTCTACATACCGAAACCCCTTAAACCACCTTCTAGACTTTCGGCGGAAAAAGAAGCCGAGCCTTACAGCAGGAGTTCGGGACTTTCCTTTCGCCTGCAACAAATCGTAAAGTCGTCGCGCCGGGCCCCGGTGTCGAGCGAAGCATCAAGAAAGAATTTCAATTGGATGAGAAATCTGGTTCGATGGCTGTTCTCCACTAACCACAAGGATATAGGGACTCTCTATTTCATCTTCGGTGCCATTGCTGGAGTGATGGGCACATGCTTCTCAGTACTGATTCGTATGGAATTAGCACGACCCGGCGATCAAATTCTTGGTGGGAATCATCAACTTTATAATGTTTTAATAACGGCTCACGCTTTTTTAATGATCTTTTTTATGGTTATGCCGGCGATGATAGGTGGATTTGGTAATTGGTTTGTTCCGATTCTGATAGGTGCACCTGACATGGCATTTCCACGATTAAATAATATTTCATTCTGGTTGTTGCCACCAAGTCTCTTACTCTTATTAAGCTCAGCCTTAGTAGAAGTGGGTAGCGGCACTGGGTGGACGGTCTATCCGCCCTTAAGTGGTATTACCAGCCATTCTGGAGGAGCAGTTGATTTAGCAATTTTTAGTCTTCATCTATCTGGTGTTTCATCCATTTTAGGTTCTATCAATTTTATAACAACTATCTTCAACATGCGTGGACCTGGAATGACTATGCATAGATTACCCCTATTTGTGTGGTCCGTTCTAGTGACAGCATTCCTACTTTTATTATCACTTCCGGTACTGGCAGGGGCAATTACCATGTTATTAACCGATCGAAACTTTAATACAACCTTTTTTGATCCCGCTGGAGGGGGGGACCCCATCTTATACCAGCATCTCTTTTGGTTCTTCGGTCATCCAGAGGTGTATATTCTCATTCTGCCTGGATTCGGTATCATAAGTCATATTGTTTCTACTTTCTCTGGAAAACCGGTTTTCGGGTATCTAGGCATGGTTTATGCCATGATCAGTATAGGTGTTCTTGGATTTCTTGTTTGGGCTCATCATATGTTTACTGTGGGCTTAGACGTTGATACCCGTGCCTACTTCACCGCAGCTACCATGATCATAGCTGTCCCCACTGGAATCAAAATCTTTAGTTGGATCGCTACCATGTGGGGGGGTTCGATACAATACAAAACACCCATGCTATTTGCTGTAGGGTTCATCTTTTTGTTCACCATAGGAGGACTCACAGGAATAGTCCTGGCAAATTCTGGGCTAGACATTGCTCTACATGATACTTATTATGTGGTTGCACATTTCCATTATGTACTTTCTATGGGAGCCGTTTTTGCTTTATTTGCAGGATTTTACTATTGGGTGGGTAAAATCACAGGTCGGACATACCCTGAAACGTTAGGGAAAATCCATTTTTGGATCACTTTTTTCGGGGTGAATCTTACCTTCTTTCCTATGCATTTCTTAGGGCTTTCGGGTATGCCACGTCGCATTCCAGATTATCCAGATGCTTACGCTGGATGGAATGCCCTTAGCAGTTTTGGCTCTTATATATCCGTAGTTGGGATTTGTTGTTTCTTCGTGGTCGTAACAATCACTTTAAGCAGTGGAAATCAAAATAAATGTGCTCCAAGTCCTTGGGCTCTTGAACAGAATTCAACCACACTGGAATGGATGGTACAAAGTCCTCCAGCTTTTCATACTTTTGGGGAACTTCCAGCTATCAAGGAGACGAAAAGCTATGTGAAGTAAAAGAAGAAAAGGTCGACGACTGCTACTAAGAACCTAACAGAACTTTTTCGAAAAGAAAGCCATGGTCGAAGCGGTGCGCTCATTCTGCATTTTTTTCGTTCAAAAGAAAAGGGCACGAGAAAAAAGCAGCTGGATGTAATAAAGGAAAAAGACTTGCTAAGCTTGGATGCAGCAAATGAGATAGATTGAATGAAAGCATTGGATCAGGGCATCCAATCACAGGCGAAAGGCCCATCTTATTATAAGAGTTTTCCCTCTCCCCGGGCCTAGTCTGACTCATCAAGCTGCAATGCAAAAGTTGTCCTTTAAGCATTCCAGTAGTGTTCATTGTATCATTGGCCTGTAATGAAAAACGATTCTAGGAGAGAAGTTCGTTATCTACGTTTCTTATCATTAGATGAGACAGTTAGCCGGATGAGTTCCAAAGACAACAGCCGATTGTCCCCGCGAAGGCACGCGCCCTCACGCTTTCGAGCAGAATATCCATACCTTTCTTTTAGTAGTGAATGAGATGCTTGACAATAACGCAAAATTCAGACATAACATAGAAGGTGTAACACAATGCCTTAAGTGTGGGAGGTCAGCACTCTCTTTTGTCTTTTTGCCCAATATCTCCTTCGGGAAGGAGCGAAACCTTGACTAACCTTTCCCTACCGAACATAAAAGTTTGCATTGGGAGCCCCTATCATTTTTTAAAGAAAAGCAGTTAGTTGTAACGAGGTCTCCCGAAATGATCGTGAGAGGCACGTACCCAGCTGGGGATTCGAACCCGACTCTTCCAGGGCTTCTTCATGTTATAAGATGACGGCAACCGCTACCACCACTCCGAAAGGGCAACCTCCTCTCTCTATAAGATATAAGAATTTGCTCGAATACGAGAACGTAAGCGCTAGGTAAGTCTAGTCATCAACTAGACGTTTGGGTATAGTCGCGTTAGCGCTTTTCTGATCGCTTTGAAGCTTTAGCTCTCGATTCGCTCGCCATAACAAGCTGAGCGTCATGGTCGAACACACACACCCTTACCTTAAGGTAAGGCACGGTTAGCCGGTCAAGAGACAAGACTGGAGGACAGTCACAGACTCGCGTTTAAGTCAGAGTCTCAGCGAACAAACACTCACTTAATCGAAAGCTAAATAAGAAACTTTGGAATGGTAACGAAGATCGAAATCCTTCCTTCCGGCAAGGTCGAACAGTTTGTAAGGCAGAAAGATCAGACTCAGTTCGAGATTCCTTACGAATTAGGGTAAATCAAGGACCCTTTCTTCCTAATCAAAAAGAAAGCCCTGTTCTAGCAAACTCTGTCTTAACAGATGATTCTTTAGATTCGGATGGAGATGCTTTTGAGGGGCTTTATTTAGCTGTATGTTACGAAGCGTAGGGTCTTAACTAGAGCGGTCCTCTCGGAAAGATGTTGACCCCGTCACCGATGCTCTTGGCTTTCGTGTGTCACTGATTTAGCTTCCGATTGGGTCAGTGTGAAGCATTGGGTTTCTGCCTTAAGCTCGCCTGTGACTGTCCTACTCTCCCAAGTCAGTTTCGAATCTGGATGACCTACTGTTTTGACTACGTTACAGCTGGATCGGTTAGTTCTGGGATGATTGATGCCTTCCATACATCAGCATTCTAGAAGTACAGCTTTTGTTGTGTGTGTTCTTTCCAACTGGAAAGACTTGGCTGGCTGGCTAGCCCCTTCTTTCCTTATCTAATTACATAGATAGAAAAGTCTTTCTTGCCGGAGAGTGATAATTGAGTAACGATTGATTCAAGCCCGTCACAAGGTGCCAGAGTAGACTTCTAAGCAAGATCGAGTATAGAGTGAGGAAAGCCTTAGTCTGAAAACACAAGAAGTAGGTAGCCGTTATCAGTCCACCGAAAGTGGTCAATCAGGCTTCGCACCTTCCCTTACTAAGCTTTCAGTCCTAATAGCTACTTCCTTGCCTTAATAAGCTCCCAGGAAAGCCTGCTTTAGAATATAAGATTTTTTTATTTCTGCCACTCAATCAGAAGTGTTATACTAATAGGTTGATGCTTTCGCTTAAGCAAATGGTGCCTTTTGGTCCCGTCTCCTTTTGGGCCCATTGGTAGCATAGGAGAACCCGACGTAACTAGAGAGTAGTTGTCGGCAAATCAAGTCGACGATCTTTCCTTTTCCCGGAGCGCCTTCCTTGACGCGTCTGCGTCTGGTGCCTCGGAGCCTGCGGTATAGAAACGGATCTGAATCAATATCGAATGCAACCTCTCCCGCCGTGGAACTGTTTCCGTTTTTCAATCGAGGTATATTGTAGTTTCCTCGGGTCGTCGCCGCCCCACCCCTTTTTGACCCATAATCAGGTTTTTACCATCCCAAGATAATAGAAGAGGCAAAAGAAGACCCATACCATAGCCATAGATAGGTAGGAAGGGACAAGATTGGAATAGAATCAAGTTGGCAAAGCAAAACCACTGCTGAATCTGGACTAAGCCCTCACTCCACGGCTCCTCAGGTAAAGAGAATAGGAACAGATAGGAGCACTTAGACTTGGTTGGAGGCCTGACCTATCTATAAAGAGGCTTGTAGCTTCACCAGAATCAGATGCATATGCCGTGGATCATCGGCTTTCAATTCCGGCGTTCCAGAGTAGTGATTGGCAAAAGAAGCCTCTAATCCCAATGACTTTAGGTCTCCCTAAAGCTTAGGTCAGGGTGGGCACCGGGCAGTAAGAATATTCACCGACCAGTGTTCATATTGGAATGGGCTCCGCCGGAGCTAGGAGAACAGCAGCTCTTCCGAAAAAGAATCTGACAGTTTCAAGTCCATGGGAATCTTCCTCCTGGGATGAATTGCCTTCAATCATCTATCGAATTGGAATTCCCTGTCGAAAAAGGGGAAGGAGGAAGAATTGCGTTCTAGTGTCCTATTTGTCTAATCTAATAATTATTATTAAATTCCCCCCATTCAATAATTCGTATTCGTAGCGTCCGATTCCATTCCTGACTAGCGGACAGAAAGAAAGCAAGAATTCTTACTGCTCTACGATTAACTCTTCCGTTTAAGGTCAGGAGGTACGAAGTGACTTTCCTCGTTAGGACAGCCAGAAGGGCAGAGCTCTATGTTCTATTGAAAGCTGTCTCAAAAGAGCGCATTCGATTCCTCCTCGTACATTTCTATTAGATGCTTGAATGTCGGAAATCAGATATGGCAGCATTTATTTGGGCCTTAACTTAATAAAGAAGGATGGCTAGTTACTTATATTTATTCATACCGGGAATTTTGTCCCACTTTTCTTTTTCCTTCTATTCGGATCTTTCCGGCGAATGTTGAGAATGGTCTGTTCATGAAACTTCGGGTACCTTTACTATCGAAAAATGATGTTCCCAGGAGCAAAACCATCTAAGCCAAGATCGTGAATTCCTTTCACTAGCAGCCTTAATGCCGACAAAACATCAACAGGATCGGAATCAGGGAAGGCGGATTCCATAGTTGCCTCACAGCCTGCCTATTCGAGAACATCTGCTCGTGGGATCTGACTAAGATGACATTTGATCTCGGCCTGGCCTAGCGCTTGAAAGCATTAATTTCCATAAGCCGTCAGGGCAAGAAGGTCCTTAACAACCGATTCCTATTCTTTATATGTCATGTCACTTCCTCGTCCATTAACAAGGCAAGAGCAAATGAAGTCACCGCGCTCTTTCCCTCTCACCAGTACTTATCTATAAGGGATGGGGCGGAACCGGTTCAAACCAACAGCCACTTTCCTTAATGGCTACCCGCTTTCGAGTGAACTCTTGGACTGGCTGAAAGGGAAAAGGGAAACTGTACAAGGCATTTTCCACTCGTTTACGAATTTTTAAGGAAAGGATTGTTGCACTCTCTTGCTTGAATGAATCGACATTTGTGGATGGTTGTTTCTTTGGGATTATTTTATCTATATTTAGAACTACTGGATCAACTACTCTGGCTTTTAGCCTTTTGAACCAGTGGAACCCTACCCTAAAGTCACTCGCCCGTTCAAACTCTTCTGTCCATCCCATCTAAAGCCTTTCATCAGTGAATCCGGGGACAGCCGCTGCTTTATTTAAACAGCTAAGATAAGGTCTAAGACCGTCTCTTTTTTTCCACATCCTCATTCCTCCTTATTTCAGGATACTTTTTCTAATGCTACGGAACCAGCTTTCCCAATCAATAAATTCAAATTAAGGGGGCGCTCCGGGGGTCAATTCCCTCGGTGCGATGGGGGAGTTTGTTCCTCTCCCTATGGCCCGGATCGTCTAAAATGAAGTACGATCACCTCTTAGGCACCGGTTAAAGCGCTTCATTTAAATGCTTTAATTTAATATGGTTAGGTTTACCTAAAGTGAGTCTCTTGGTTTGAGATGCTCACTACTTAGTAACAGCTGAGTGCCCTACTAGACACTCCTTCGTGGGGTGGCTGTGGTCGAGTCCGATGTTCTGTCACAGTGTGACTTATTTTATCGAGATCTCTGTTAATTTCTGGATCTCCTGATGAGGAATCGGTGGAGAGTCCAGCCCCAGCAATGTGGTTGTGATTCCCTATCGATCGCTTCCGAAAGGGGTGAAAGGCGACCTGAAAGGAAATTAGTTATGAGAACTTTATTTGATAAGTTACTTACTTTGACATCCATCCGGTGGCAGAGAGTATTGGAAGACTTTCGGGTGATGGTGACTATCTTGAAAAAGATGGGCCTCTCACCCTGCCCTGGACGGCTATACTAAGGAAGTTTGCATAGCAGGCTACCTTTTCTGCAAGAAAGTTCGACATCTGGTTAAGGGATCAGGACTTCTCTTCACCGCCTTGTATTTGAAGCAATGTAGTTCATCGCTCCAAATATGGCCGTTGGAAGAAATCTCCTGAGCTCTTGCCAGTGCCGATCTCTCTCACTAGGTCCGGGTGCCCTCGCATAATCTCGTCCTTTCATTGGAGGATGGTTTATAAGAGGGATGATAAAGCCGATCTGTTGGTTAAGTTATACTTGTCTTTCTTCACACTTAGTAAATTGATTAAGCTGTGTCCAAAGATAAGTAAGAAGACTGAAAAGTCTATAACCCAACCGGATCCAGTTTTATTGGTATTATTAAGGAGAAAATACCTGATCTCGTCAACCGATACCTGCCCGGAGTCTCCACCATTCCCTTAAACCAAGGGATGAAGTGGGTTCCGACCTGGAAGTCATTACCAACATTCAAACAAATGAATGACCTGCTGAGACAGAACGCCAGAGAGCAAGGAATTGGTTTCCCTTTCAAGGGTAGTATCAAGTCTTGCTTTCCTGCCGTATTCTTTGAATTATCAGCTTATACTTTCCTCCTTGAGTTTATACACTCTCGGGGGGAGCAGTGGTCATCAGGTATTCTCTGGCCTGAGAGAACTAGGTTCGCATTGGACCGTCAGAATATCTCAGGATCTGATTTAGATCAGTTTGAGAAGACATGCGGTCCGCAGCTGCCTAGCTATCGAGACCTGAGGATACCTCCTATTACAGGAAGGCTGGGTTGTACTTTTGAGGGAGGGGGTAAAAGGCGGATTTTCGCCATTGGGAACTATATCAATCAACGGTTGTTGAAGCCAGTCCATGACTGGTTGATGGATGTCTTGAGGGGGGTGCCCATGGATGGATGGTACTTTCCAAGCTCCTCTTTATAGGTTGGCTGGCAAACAGGATTGTTATTCATTTGACCTAAAATCGGCTACCGATCGGTGGCCGATTTGATGGTTCTTTTAGATTATGCAATACCTGTTTGACCGGTCGTTTGCCTCCGCTGTTGTGAACTCGGCCCTCGCGTGCAACATTTTTTAAATACGCCCGGAGGGCTGTCATTTCCTTCATCGCGGGGCAGCCTCTTGGCTACTATTCATCCTGGCCCCTTTTCGCACTCTCTCACCACTTGTTGGTGTGCAGATCAGGTGCATCCAGGGATGAAGTTCGACTCCTATGCTGTGCTAGGGGATGATGTGGTCATCGCTGATTCCTCAGTGGCCAAGGTCTATGAGCGGGCTCTGGAGCAGTTTGGTGTAATGATCAGTTACCAAAAGTCTCTGATCTCTAACACTGGCTGCGCAGAGTTTGCAAAACAGTTCCGAGTCCACGCTCTAAGGAAGGACCTTAGTCCAATCTCGGCGAGAGCCTTGATGAATTTCTTCCACCCTTACGGTCTGATTAGTATCGGTCAACGCTACGGCTGTTGCCGATTTTCTACTCTAGCCCGTGTGTGGGGGGGCTGGTTTTCGGACACTGGCTACTATCGCGACCAAATTAAAGTTCGAGAGGTTGTGGCAGACCAAAACTCTCCTTCGTCCAGAGGGCTTTGTCCCCTGACATCAGGGAGTTCTTTGAGGCACCTATCGTATCTTCTTCATGGAAGACCGTAAAGATTCAAATCTTGTTCGGTTTGGTCTGATGTGGGGATTGTATGATTTGGTGGGGTCCTTGGGACTTGGTTGGCTTTCTTACTCCTAGCGTCGTCGATGACTCCTTTCCTAAGTCAGTGATTATGATGAAGGAGTAGTTCCGTAATCTTTCTGCTATTCTATTAGGATGTTTCAGCTGTCTCTGTCCTTATGGCATATCCGAGGCTGCGTCTTTTATCTCTGGTCTTCGCCTTTGGCTTCCTTCCGCCTTGCTTACTTCGTAGACAACCTCAAATATCATATACCCAACTGGGAGCTCATGCTAAGACAGCCCTGCCTCCCTCCAGCCTGACCGCCTCGCCTTCACAGTTGACGAAACGAGTTGCCTTTCTCCCTGGCCTCCAACTAATGGCCCCGCCTTCCGAGTAGCCGGACCGACCGACTCAAGCTGTAGAGGCCCCTTACCTTAGGTAGCCAATCATTATCAAGTAAGGAAGAGCACCTTACCTTAAGGAAACTGAAGATAGCTCAATAAATGGGGAGAGTTACGAGAAGGGAAGGGCTTCATAGCTCCTTACTATAGATAGGCGACTAAGGTAAAACCCCACCTTTTAATCTGACTAAGAAGTAAGGCCCGGAAACGGCTCCAATAGGGCACATTCGTCCATCGCCGAAACAGGCCGTAAACGCCTCCGAGAGCGTTTGTTATAAGCCGAAGGAAAGGTCGCTCGGAGATTAGCAGAGTTTATGTAATCTGATCCAGCCACAACTCCAGCAAGAGTAGGCTCTGAAGAATGAAAAGACGTATAAGGGCTAAATCCATTTCATGCAGTTTTTTGGGGAAAGATTTAGACAACCAACGACGTTAGCGACGAGTTCGCACCCCCTGCAAGATCACGTTTTTCATCAGCCACTACTATTCTTTCTGCCAATCCTGAATCCGAAGTACGGTAACATGGAAGTAACATAAGCAGATTCAAAGACAGAAGCGGAAGAGGCAGAAGTCCAATCCTTAATATATATTGCCGAAACTGGGCAAGCGAAGTTAGTTAGCTTTATTTGAATTCTTTAATGTCCTCAGGGCAAAGCCAGGCACAAACTGAAAAAGGAGAATTGGAATTTTCCTTAAATCTGCGGCGCCGGATTTTAGCTAATGAACAAAGGGGGGCTGAACGACAAAATGGAAGTGTCTTTTCTGGTAAGGCTAAAGACGAGACCCAGAAAGTTCCGGCATAGTAGCGCGCCAAGCAAGCGAAGCAGCAAACGAAGACACCCAGTACAGCAAGTTACAGCCCCCTAGGAAGAGGGTAAGGCAGCTCAAAATGGAGGCTTGGCTTGAAATCTTTACTTTGAGAACGAAGCGCCAACTATTATTAGTCAAAGTAAAGGTTTGGTTTTCGGAGCTGGCTGCAAAGCCCTTACAGGGGTAGCGGCAGATTCTTTAGCACTCGTACCTTCATTATGGTAGCACGAGTAGCGGCTTCAGTAGCTTATCCTGGATACCTCCAGTAGTGGAGGAGGCAAAGCACCAGTGGTAGCATCAGTACCGGCATAGCCTTTTTTTTTTACAATAAAGAAAGGACTGGTACTGAACTAGTAGATACGGTTGAGTCAGTTGTTGATCCAGAAGCGCTAGAAGTGGTAGTAGTATACCTTCCATATCAAGAGCTAGGGAACTGGATGGCATTATTGAGGAACTCCGTACTTTTCACTGGGCTTTCGACAAAAAGGTGAAGGTCTTCCTTCCTCTCGTGCCTTTTAAAATAAAAAAAAAAAAAAGATCCCCGTTGGCTGTGATGTAAGGGTGACCTAGTAGTCTCCTATTTTTTAAAAAATGGCGTATCATGCATGTTCTGCTTGAGTATCCAGAGACCATGGAGAAATGACATAAAACCTTGCAGCCAGCGAGATGAGCACCCTAACTGTTGTCATCTTTGCCACAGGAATAAAGATTTCTTCATTCCCATACTGCTGTGAGAAGCCACGAGCAACCAATCGCGCATCTTTCAATCGAGCCCTTACTCTTGCACTTCACCTTATATACCCTGACTACACGGAACTAGAAAGAAGATTTGGCTTCACTCCTCCTTCTGGTAATGGGACAAGTTCCCATGTCTCATTCTTCTTTAATTGTTTGCAGACCTCTTTCATCGCATTCTCCCACTCTGGAATTGGAATGCCTTTAGCTTCTTCAACTGAGCTTGGCTCTTCAACTTTCTGATCTTGAGAGGCACAAGACTGTGACACTTTCACAGTGTCTGCATAGCTGGCTTCTGTATACTTGGGATTGGGCTTCTAGATCCTTGCTTCTTATAAGTCCAGTCTGGCTATCAAGGACAGTGCCTTTCGCAGGCCTCTTGAATAGATTGTTGCTCTCTGATTGATAGAGCTGCTTTTATCACTCTTTGTTGACGAAGGCACTCTCTGGGTCGTGGGCCTTGGGCTTTCTCTGACACCTTTCTTCCCCTACCTTTGCTGTACTTGCTTTGAGGGCTTCGTGTAGCTGATTTTGGTGACTCAGGTCCAGAGTCACTCACAATAGAAGGCTCCTGTTGCTCAGGTGCTTGGGCCCGCATACTTTTTTCTAGCATCCCGGAATCCGGCAGTACTACATTTTCGTTTTTTAAAATCTATGATGATGCCTCATCGAAAACGAAATTTGGAAATAAAAAGACTTTTTTGGTAGTCGGATCAATGCACCCCCACCCTTTCTTCTGCTGATCATAGCCGAAAAAGATGCACCTTACCTTATAGTATAGCCTGATTCTCCAGCTTTGTCTTGAGTTGCTTCCTTCCTTATTCATATTTGAGGAGAGAATCTGTGAACGAAGTGGAATCCTTTCTATAAGTGATTCTTCAAGTCGTGCCAGACCACTTCTTCAAATTGGTTTGGTTTGACTCTGCGCCTTGCGAGAGCTCTAAGTAAGGTCCTTAGGGGCATCTCATCCAGAGGGGCTCCTGATTCGAGGTTTCTTTGTGGCATCGCCTGCCCTTTCTATAGAAAGAAAGATAACCTAATTGTCGTTGTCGACACCTACCTCGTTCAGTAGGCCGGTATGCCTTAAAAGATGGTTCGGGCACAACTACTGGAACCTTACCCTCAGGTAGGAGTGTTGGTTCAAAACTCCTACGTATCAACGATTCCTTATCCGCAATAAGATTGTAAATGAGTATGTCACGACTTAACAACCAGAACGGCTACTTAAGAGAGGACATTTCCCCCAGCGCACGAAAAAAAAGGGATATTCCATCGTGATTCTCCGGTTCAATGCTAGCCTGCCTTCTTCTCGATCAAGTTTCAAATGCCCAGCAAAACGCCACTTTCGACCGGTTGAGACTATGAAAAATCAGTTTATGGTGTACAAGACAAGCTGAGATCTTTTCTTTCTCAAAAGAAAAAAAAAAAAGGTGGGCAAGAAGAAAGCTATGGAGAGATTTGTTCTACAAATGGTCTATCTATTTAGGTAGGAGGGCTAATGCCAAAAAGAGAAAGGAAAAGAAAACGGCGGGGAACGAAGGAACTGACTGATTCAATGATTTCGGAAATCACCCGACTCAATAGGAAGAAGAGGAGTCGGAGCTAGTTTTTTTATTTTTCAAAGAAAGAGTGCCAGTGGACCGGAAGAAGAAGCTTGGATAGCAGACCTGGCTTTTTCCGGATCGGTAGCAGTGTGAGTTTTTTACCTCAGAAGAGGATCGCATGGAAAGGTTCTTTCGTCAAATTCACCTCTCCCACGCCCAATCTTTACATCAGTGGATGGGAGCAGAGCAAGTCAAGTTAGCCCAGTTCTCTTTGCATAGACCTAGACCTATAATCTATAGGGAATCGAATGAGCTAGAAGAGAAGGCAGAAAGCCTATATCCTATATATAAGATATAAGTGTCCTCATTCAGCCTTGCTTGACCGAAGGAGATAGAAGGCTCATCAATCAGTCATAGCCTAAACTGAGGCATTGGAGGGGCATGAGAGAAGGTGCGCATTCCGATTTGGTCAATCTCATCTCTTTCTTCTCTGCAACTCGGGTAAAAGCCTAGAAGTTAAAAGGAAGTCAAGATTGAATTGGATTTGCTTTCCGGCATTCTGCTTTTGTTTGGATCGAACTCCAAGGGTTGCCATTCTACTAAGTAAGAAGAAATCGAACTCGCAGGAAAATCTAAGTAGCAAAGGGTACGACATTCAGTCAGCTTGGTGAAAGACTTTGTCTAATTCCACAGTGCTTTCAAGAGGAATAGTAAATAGAAAGTACCAGGGATCAAACGAGAAGGAAGGTACGACATTGTCAAAATGATTGGAAATCTTCCACGTTTGCCCTTCCTTAGTCGGTAATGATAGATCTATGTCTAAAAGGAGGGCATGTTGGCAAGAAAGCATTCACCGACGGAAGCAATGCTTTAAGAAAAGAGAGTGAATCTAGACTTGCATCTTCGAGTCTTTCTTATTAAATTAAAAGGAAGAGATGCTTATTTGTTATAAAGATCCCAAGATCAGCTTTGCTTTTATCGGCATATCCGCTAGTTCAATCACCCTAGAGCTAGAGGGGAGGCACTAGTGGTAGCTCTAATATGTCTAAACCTCAGGAAAACTTTCTAGGCGCAGTACAGGGGTCGAACTCTTTGGATGGTAATAAGTACGGTAAGCCTGAAGCGGTGGCATGGGAACTTCCTTTCAGAAGGACTGATTCGGAAGAGAGGAAAGATGGACTTGCATCGTATTAGAATATAAGGAAGAGTTGCTTGTACTTACTGCTTGCTTACATGCTTACTCGGAACTGAACTATCCTGACATAGGTCCGAGACTTTCCGACGACGCACGGTTCTTTTTCGGTTCCCTGGATTAGAAAGTCTTGAACCCTTACGTCTTTACTCAGAGAAGTCACTCGTGGAGCGATCACTTATGACAGTGAGCAGTGACCTCGAAGAGATCAGCCACCTTACGTACGATTTCCAGCTTTGCTTTGAGTTCACCCGTGGCTTTCTCTTTTTATGTTATCTTGTTTCCACCGACAAAGAAAGAGATAGAGATAAGGTAGTGAAGTGAAACTGAATAGTAAGGTTCCCTCATATGACTACTTATCAAAAAGTGGATACTCTTCACCTCAGGAGCTAGGAAGAACTAAGAAAGCGAACCGGCCGAAGCCGGAGTCACGTGTAAGGAGAGTTGAAATAAGTAGGTATCAATAGCCTTCTTTAAAAATGTCTCTCTGAGTGATCTAGCTATGTTTGAGTTCTAAACCTCATATATACAAGATATGATAGAAAGAATAAAGAAAGCCATTTCTGGGGCAAGGAGGTCAAGCGAAGATCAGAAGGAATAGCTTTCTTCCAAAAATCCCAATTGCCACTAGTTTGGAGCTTTGAGTGCTCACTCGTCAGTTACCAACTGTAGAGCTGATTCTACGTCAGAAAACTTATCCATCATAATGGAATAGAGCACGAAGGATGTCATGATGTACTCTTTAGGATCCCCTTCCTTATTCTTAGATGTCTAGTCTAATTTACATATTGTTAACCAGGAACTATACCCCTTGAGAATTTTGGCAGCTAGAAGAGAGAGTTGAAGCAGATAATCTCTTAAGGACGAAAACACACTATAGCTCGATCCTCATTCCTTCTTACTTAGGAAATGTGACGTATCTTTAGAACTCAATCAATTCCATCGATCGGCCGGAAAGCCTATCTCTTTTGGTACAGAGGGACATAGGGGCGAATGCTTGAATGGGAGAGGCTAGGAGTTGAACCTAGATTACACACTGACCCGCTCTACCACCGCTGGAATATGTCCACAAAGAACTGGAAATTTCACTTCCATGGTGAGAACGCTGGCTCTACTTAGTAAGGACTTCCAGTTTTATGAAATTGAAATGGAAGATCCAGATCTTGGAGCACCTAATCAACAAGTTGAGGAGAAGGTATGAAATCCTCAGTCTCCTGGGGCAAGTGGGGGCGACACACTGAATGAACCAACTCCAATGGAGCAGGATCAAGAAGAAGTTCAGCTACGTAAAAGTGAGCGTGACCCTCGTCGTCGATTTGAGATTGAGGGAAAGGCCTTCATGCTAGCTCCGGTAGATGAAGAGAAAGACTCAAGAAGAGGCTCTCGCAAGACTTGCTAGGGAATTCCTTCAAGCAATGCAGGACGAGATGGAGTCGATGAAAGCAAATCCAGTCTGGGACTTGGTTGACCTTCCACCAGGGCCTCAGACAATCGGTAACAAATGGGTTCTTAAGATTAAACGCAAAGTGGACAGATCTATTGAAAGGTATATGTGACTAAGGGCTTTACATAAAAGGAGGGAATCCATTATGAGGTTCTTAGACCAGTTCTTAGATTCGTCTCCATTAGGCTCATTCTAGCCATTCTCGCACATCTAGCTAGATCTAGAGCTTAACCAAATGTTAAAACTGAATTTCTTATTTTAATGGGGATCTTTATGAATAGATCTATATGGACCAATCCGTTGGCTTTGTTGATGATGGACAGGAGCGCAAAGTATGCAAGTTCAAACGAGAAATCTATGGCTTAAAGCAGGCGCCAGTGCCTTGGCTAAATTCCTACCTTCGGGAGAATTAGGATTCCATCGTAGTGGTTCTCCCTTGTTGACCAAAGGAGTGCTTTAAAAGGTTAGAGTCAGAGAAGGAGTGGTTTACTTGGAAGGAGAAGGAGAGCCAAAGGTAGCATAGCTTCTTCCAGTTCCAATTTCTCCATTTTGAGCTTATCCGTACATCACCTTCTTCCTTCCTCGAGTGATTTCATCCCTTCGGTCTCCTATTGGAAGATCTTTTAAGGTCATAAGCAGTAGTCAACCCCTTATTATATCAAAGAAGTACTAAATGAGAGACTTCTATTTAGATATATTTTTAGTACACTGAAACTATGTCTTATGGTAAGCGGACGCCACTTTTCTCGTCGGCGATCACCGTGAGATCTCTTGAGTGCTAATAACCTCAAACTAAATGGCACGTATGCTTTCACCAGGACTTCTTCAAGAAATTCCCCCATTGCTCCCTTTGTCAAAAGTTCTAAGGAATCATCAGTAACTATATACTCTGTCGGTTAGTCTGACTTCCTTTTCGGGCACGAAGGAATTACCAATAGAATCAGGGTGCTCAATCTTCCTCTCACGAGGACAAAAGCATGCTTCGCAATCAAGCTAGAAAAAGCTCATCTGCGAAGACTAATAAAGAGAGTCCCTTACTCTAAAGTCAAGTAAAGAAGAAGTAGTCAACTCCTTCCTCTCGGGCGCACTTCATTTCTAATCATTCAGTCTTATTTCCCTTGGTCCCTCAGACAGTCCCCAGCCGGTCAACGGTTGCAAGCCAATGCTTCTTAGAAAGTCAAGGCAGTCTATCCAATCAAATCAGTGCCTTTGCGAGTGTGAATGCGAGCGGGAAGTCCACTCAGTCCAAGCCCCTTTCTTATTTATTTTCATAAGAATGCCAATCAGTCTGTCCAAGGAAAGAAATCCGGTCGGTGCGGGAAAGAAAGGCAGTACGGTACCACTGTCCATTCTATCCATTCATTCCTCTTAGTCCAGGCAAGCATGCCTGGGGTAGTCAAAGAGGAAGATTTTCTATCTTTTAGCAACAACCAACCTAGGTCTCTTTGAATCCGATGTCTTAGGAGAAGGAATAAGAGATGAAAGCAATGTCTCTTGTTAGCAGTCTAGTGAGCCTACGCTCATTCCAGTCAGTCCGAGCAAGTAAGAATAAATAAGGAAAGTCGCTAGGGAAGTAGGAAGTAGGCTTAGCTCTTGTGCACATCTTTTGAGGGGTTTACTTGCTTACTTCTTAGAGTAAGGTGCGAAGCCTAGCTGATCGGACCGGGCATGCCTTTCTTTTCAAGGGGCGTATGGGGGCCTGAAAGTCTTATTGCATCTATGGCATCTTCTTATGATCGGATTAACTATATCCTCAAGTGCCACAGCTTTTTCTTGAACAGCAAATGAAATACCAATTGCAGCAGATAGGCATTCAGTTAGCTTTCATCGGATACAAGAGCAGTGGATGATTTCACAATTACCCAAACTAGAGCAAGGGTAGCACCGGTTACTGATTACCTGACTGAACCACCAGGAGCTATTCTTTCGCAAAGAGCTTATTCGTGCACATGCACAAAAGCTTATTCTTGCAAAACCTATTCTCGCTTACAGAAGTACTATCCTGCTTAGGAAAGGGAATCTTTGATTGAAGGAAGGTATTCGTGTACGGGAATCAAAGTGATTAGAACAGAACTGAGCTTGCCGGCGAAGAAGCAACGGACGCTATTCGTGGACTGAGCAAGAGACAGATAGAGTTGATTAAAGCGATACAGATCGATTCGATAAGAGCTAAAACGGAAAGGAAGATTTCATTAAGACAGATGTCGCACATACTGATCACGCATAGCGAGCTGAAGGCCTAATTGCTCCTATTCGATCGTTTACTAAAGAGAAATTCCCGATAAACGAAAGGCATGGGACCGCTCTTGATCTACTTTAGGACTAGCGAAGATAGAATCAAAGACGAGAAAGGCGACTCTCTGCCCTCCTACTAGCCCTCGAGTTCAAGCATGTGACCTCGGCATTGAACTTGGTGTACTTAGCCTACTTTCTCTTTACCCGACGGGATTCAGAAAGCAGGAAGTCCACTTTCTTTGGATAGACAGGGAATCGAACCCTGCATTAGAGACCTATCTCTCTATCTCTAATTAGACGACTACTTTGGGTTCTTTAACTACGTAATTAAGATAAGAAAGGCCAGGGATGAGAACCTTCCTTCTCGCTTCCATGGGAAAGTCAA